TAATATGAGAAAAAGGTATTTCCGATTTTATTATCGGAAGTCCAGTTCAGCGTCACAAACTTTTTTTCACACCAGAGGTCTCTTAACAATATTTATAGAGCGAAAAAAAACAAGATTCTTTTTTCCTTAGTTTATTTGATCAAATAAAAAAGCAACTTTGGGATTGCTGAATCACAGACAAATCACAGACAAAAAAATATAATAAATATATAAAGCAACGGAGCCATCATAGTATTTTTGAATTCCTCCGAAAGGAAGGGTGGTAAGTTGATCATTTACCTATCGGGGTCTGATCGATCCTATTTTTTTCTTTCTTTGATGGAAGGTAAGGGTCAATTTTATTGTAGAGCCGTATGCAATGCATAAAAGATGCCCGTACGGTTGTTCGATTCTATCTTTTTTTCTTGTTATTCTTTTATCTTTCTTTTATCTTCCCCTCATCATGCGAAATAGAGAAACCTTTTATTATCTTATATCATCAGGGTAATGATCCATCAACCTGCTGGTTCTTTTTCTGAAGTAGCAACGGGAGAATTCATCCTGGAAGTGGGAGAACTGCTGAAACTACGTGAAACCCTGACAAGGGTTTATGTACAAAGAACGGGCAAACCCTTATGGGTTGTATCCGAAGACATGGAAAGAGATGTTTTTATGTCAGCAACAGAGGCCCAAGCTTATGGAATTGTTGATCTTGTAGCTGTTGAATGACAATAGCCTGGATTTCGCGTCAATTCGTGATTTGAAATTACTCCTGCCGAGTTTAATATTCTATGACTTTTATTTACTATTCTATTGAATAAAAGTAATTCATAATCATCCGGTTAGGATCGATCTAAACCAGCCCATTATGTATATGATTCAACATGCCAACTATTAAACAACTTATTAGAAATACAAGACAGCCAATTAGAAATGTCACAAAATCCCCCGCGCTTCGGGGATGCCCTCAGCGTCGAGGAACATGTACTAGGGTGTATGTGCGACTCGTTCAGATCATGAACTAGAACAAAGGAAAGAGAACAATGTTCGAATATCAATGATCAAATAGGATAGAACGGAAAAACGAACTACATTTCCTATCTAAAAATAAGAAAATGGATCATATCCCTTTTATTGTGTATGAAATTTATGGTTTCTATTGGTGTAAATCCACTCACCTCAATTCAAGATGAGAAGCAATTCTCCATTGGTAGCAAATGGTTATCCATTAAGCGGAGGAAATATGAGTTAACATAGACCCCTCTTGCAAGAACGGACTAACAGGGTCAGCTACCCAGCCAACCTTCATAATTAAATACCGTTACTGTATAGGTAGAGCTCGTTGTGAAAGACCTATTACTGGATAATTCATGGGTAGAGCCGAAGAATGTGAACTATACAAGTTAGCAATAACATTGATTAAATGAAGTAAAGGCTCCGGTGTATAGAGAAGACCTCACCGTTTAAGAAGTAACCATAGAAACGATGAAATCCACTATTTTTTTATCATTGCTATTTTTTTTTTAATACCTAGTATAGTACAAGTTCGTATTTCGAGGTGAAATGCCTAGAAAAAATAAAAAATCGTGGTTGGGAAGGTTATAGTAGCCAAAGCCATTGGAATTTTTAGTTTATACATTGGAAAAATCCGTTTTGTTATTAATATACTAGTAAAGGGGCAAAAGAATAACTGAAAGAAAGGAAATCTATTAGTTATTCGTTAAAGTTTCATTTATTCAATGACCAGAATTAGACGGGGATATATCGCTCGGAGACGTAGAACAAAAATTCGTTTATTTGCATCAAGCTTTCGGGGGGCTCATTCAAGACTTACTCGAACTATTACTCAACAAAAAATAAGAGCTTTGGTTTCGGCTCATCGGGATAGGGATAGGCAAAAAATAAATTTTCGTCGTTTGTGGATCACTCGAATAAATGCAGCAATTCGTGAAAGGGGGGTATGCTATAGTTATAGTAGATTAATAAACGATCTGTACAAGAGACAGTTGCTTCTTAATCGTAAAATACTTGCACAAATAGCTATATCAAATAGGAATTGTCTTTATATGATTTCCAATGAGATCATAAAAGAAGTAGGTTGGAAGGAATCCACCGGTTAAACGGAGTTGCCCGGAGAATGAACTCCGGGAAGGTCGAATAAAAATGAATAGAATATGATAAAATATGAGAAAGTAGTCAAAATAAATATGAATCAACACGTTCAATAAAAAGATTGCTTCTTCCCAGATTATTATTTTTTTCTTACGACACGAGAATTAAATCCGGATTCTTGTATTTTTCCAACAAAATATAAATCCGCGTTTGAGTTCGAATGGGAAGTTGAATTCAAGTGAAGAAAGAGTAAACCTATCTTTTTCTGGCTCTAAGACTAGAAGCTCTAGTGGTCGACTCGGTTCTTTCAAATTGTTTCTCATTATTAAGAAAAGGTAACAAAGATAAAATACGAGCTTGTTTTATAGCAATAGTAATTAATCGTTGTTGTTTCAAGGTCAATCTATTC